AATATGGAATTATTTCCTCATGCTCATTCTCTATTTTCTCCTTGGTTAATAATAGTGGGCGCAGTACAAATAATCTATGCAGCTTCAACATCTCTTGGTCAACGAAATTTAAAAAAAAGAATAGCCTATTCCTCTGTATCTCATATGGGTTTTATAATTATAGGAATTGGTTCTATCACAGATATGGGACTCAACGGAGCCCTTTTACAAATAATCTCTCATGGATTTATCGGTGCTGCGCTTTTTTTCTTGGCTGGAACAACTTATGATAGAATACGTCTTCTTTATCTTGACGAAATGGGTGGAATAGCTATCCCAATGCCAAAAATGTTCACGATATTCAGTAGCTTTTCGATGGCCTCCCTCGCATTACCAGGTATGAGTGGTTTTGTTGCCGAATTAATAGTCTTTTTTGGACTAATTACTAGTCCAAAATTTCTTTTAATGACAAAAATCCTAATTACTTTTGTAATGGCAATTGGAATTATATTAACCCCTATTTATTTATTATCTATGTTACGCCAGATGTTCTATGGATACAAGATATTTAATGGCCCAAACTTTTATTTTTTTGATTCTGGGCCGCGAGAGTTATTTCTTTCGATCTCCTTTTTTTTACCCGTACTAGGTATTGGTATGTATCCCGATTTCGTTCTTTCACTATCAGTTGAAAAGGTTGAAGTTATCCTATCTAATTCTTTTTTTAGATAGTTTTTTATAAATAAAAAATGAAAAAAATCTTATCATTTATAAAAAGGTTCGTTGTACAATGACAAAAAGAACGCTTTTTCTTCTCTTGTGTTAAGTAAAAAAACTTTGTGTGAACTAGGGAGAGACCCGTTACTTTGATTCGCGAGGCTCTCCCTAGTTCACACAAAGTTTGATATGCGTTATATGCTTTTCTATTCCTATTGGTAAGTGGTAAGAACTCCTTTTTGAATTTAATTAGATGTTAATGTAAATGAACCATAACTATGTAATCCTATTCCTAATAGATTTACTCCAAAATAGCATATCCAAATTATAAGAAATCCAATAAACGCTACAATTGCTGAATTTGTACCCTTCAATTTTAGATTTGTTTGAGTATGTAAATAAATTGCAAATATGATCCAAGTAATAAAAGCCCAAGTTTCTTTTGGGTCCCAACTCCAATAGGACCCCCATGCTTCATTAGCCCATACTGCTCCAGAAAGAATTCCTATCGTTAAAAAGAGAAATCCTAGACTAATAACCCGATAACTCCAATAATCCAATTGTTGAATCAATTGCGACTTATAATAATTCCTTGGAGAAAAAAAAGAAGTTTTTTTAAAAATATTTTTTTCTTCATTCATGTATTCGACTTTATCAAGGAAAAATGACTTATTTAAATTTAATAAATGATTACTCGTAGAAAAAAATTTTCTATTTTTTCGAACTGTAATGACTAGAAGTGATACTGATAATAATGATCCACATAAAAGGGCCACATATCCCAATATCATCATACTTACGTGCATTATTAACCACTCGGATTGAAGAGCAGGTACTAATATAGTGGATTCGTGTATTTCAGTTAAAAGGCCTGAGGTAGCAAAGCCCTGGGAAAAAATAGCACTTGGACCTATTATTGTGCTTAGAATATTTTGATTTTTTTTGAAATACGGAACTATATAAATAAAGGAAAAACTCCATGAAAGAAAGATTAACGATTCATTTAAATTACTTAGTGGAAAATGTTTCGAATAAATCCAACGAGAAATTAATAATCCTGTTATACACAAAAAAGTCGTTATCATGCCCTTTTCGGATGAATCATATAGTTTTACGATTTCATCGACAAAAAAGGTTATCAAATGAATTGTAATTAGAATTGAAACAGTCGAAAAAGAAATATGAGTTAATATATGCTCTAAAGTTGAAAATATCATAAAAAGAGTTCCTTAATTATAAAATCGAAATCGGCAATTGAATTCATTATTCATTATAGGATCTATTTTCTTTTTTTAGGAAATGACATGCCGCCACTCGGACTCGAACCGAGATGCTCTAGCACTGCTTCCTAAGAGCAGCGTGTCTACCAATTTCACCATAGCGGCTTGTCTTGACCTCATAATAGCCTATAAATAAGCAATCGTCTAGATTTAAGAATTCAATTGGGTGCAATATTTTCAGGAAAGATTCAAATCAATGAATAAAATCTGTTCAAATATGTCCTTGAACGTTCATTATTTTAGTTTAGGGTTTTAGTTTTATTGTGTATTTGAGAATCTTCTTTACTTGAATTCTTGTAAAACCAAAAAGTCTTACTATCAATTAAGGGATAGAACCTTTCCTCTAAAAAACATTTTTTAAATTAAATGTTTTTGATTTATTTAATTTTAAAAAGTACAACCAAAAAAGAAGTTTTATCAATGAACAAAAAACCTATTTTAGATTATTCAAAATTCACACATATTTATCCATAAAATTTACACTAAGTGTTTTTGCGTGAATTGATGGCCAGAGATATATGGGCTCTATTCTATATAAGAATTTACAGAAAATCCAAAAGAAAAGTAAGAAAGTTGTGCAAAAAAAAATCTTTTATAGTACAAATAAGTTGCTGGGGGAAATAAGACTCCTATTCTGGAAAGAAAATATATTAAAAAGAAAGTGAGTATCTTGTGTTTTTTTGTTAAAAAAAAAAGACTTTGTTTAAATTCGGTTTAAAGTAAAAGTAAAACAGAAGAATTCCATTTCCTATGAATTAATTCAACAGGAAATGGAATTTGAGAATTGTCTTTTTGAAACGGAAGAATTTAATTTTTAAGTTAGGTCAATTTAGATTTTTATAAGGTGTTCTGTTTTATTTCTTAATAACTTATTTTTTTATTTTATTTGTTTGTCGCACAAAAAAACTTTTTGAAATCCCGGTAGAAAGAGATTTCCCTAAAGAAAACGCTTTTAACGCTGACCAATAGCCTTTCCTTTTCCAAAAATTTTTACGAATACGCTTTTTTGATGCAGAAGTACGTTTTTTTGGAACTGCCATTTAAATAAAAATTAAGAGATTACTCATTGGTATAGCTGGATGTGAAAGACATCTATTGTTTAAAAAAATCTGCGCTTTTCTAGATAATTTTTTTTCTAAAATTCTAAAAGAATGGAATATGAACGATATGATAAAATCGCATAAAATTTTTCTAAAAAATAAAAAACAAGAAGAATATTTTTAGTAACTTGTCAAAATTTGACTTGCATTTTCAAATTCGAAGGAGACTCATAATTAATCTTTGTCTTTTATATGATTTGACCAATTGTAACTTCTTGATTTGAATATTTGAAATATTTAGAAGAAATTCAGAAAGAGAAAGAATAAGTAAAAAGAAAGAAAAATTTTTCATTTTTATATTTAAGTTAGGTTAAGCTTAGTGCATATTTTCATTTTTTTATTGACTCCTTTCAAAAGAAGTAAGGTCCGATAAATCGGAAAAATTTAATTACGAATTTCAATTTTTTTATGCAACAGACATATCAATATGGGTGGATTTTACCTTTTGTTCCACTTCCAATTCCTATGTTAATAGGAGTGGGACTTCTTCTTTTTCCGACAGCAACGAAAAATCTTCGTCGTATGTGGGCTTTTCCAAGTATCTTATTGTTAAGTATAGTCATGATTTTTTCAATTAATCTGTCTATTCAGCAAATAAATAGCAGTTCTATCCACCAATATGTATGGTCTTGGACACTCGATAATGATTTTTCTTTAGAATTTGGCTGCTTGATCGATCCACTTACTTCTATTATGTCAATGTTAATCACTACTGTTGGAATCATGGTTCTTATTTATAGTGATAATTATATGGCTCACGATCAAGGATACTTGAGATTTTTTGCTTATATGAGTTTTTTCAGTACTTCCATGTTGGGATTAGTTACTAGTTCAAATTTGATACAAATTTATTTTTTTTGGGAATTAGTTGGAATGTGTTCCTATCTATTAATAGGGTTTTGGTTTACGCGACCTCCTGCAGCAAATGCTTGTCAAAAAGCATTTGTAACTAATCGTGTAGGGGATTTTGGTTTATTATTAGGAATTTTAGGGTTTTATTGTATAACAGGTAGTTTTGAATTTCAGGATTTATTCGAAATACTCAATAACTTGATTTATAATAATGAAGTCAACTTTTCCTTTGTTATTTTGTGTGCTGCTTTATTATTTACCGGTGCAGTTGCTAAATCTGCACAATTTCCCCTTCATGTGTGGTTACCCGATGCTATGGAGGGACCCACTCCTATTTCGGCTCTTATACACGCTGCTACTATGGTAGCAGCGGGGATCTTTCTTGTAGCTCGCCTTCTCCCTCTTTTCATGGTTATACCCTATATAATGAATTTAATCTCGTTGATAGGCATAATCACATTATTATTAGGAGCTATTTTAGCTCTTGCTCAAAAAGACATTAAAAGGGGTTTAGCCTATTCGACAATGTCTCAATTGGGTTATATGATGTTAGCTCTAGGAATGGGGTCTTATCGAAGTGCTTTATTTCATTTGATTACTCATGCTTATTCCAAAGCATTATTATTTTTAGGGTCTGGGTCCATTATTCATTCAATGGAAACTGTTGTTGGCTATTCTCCGGATAAAAGTCAGAATATGGTTTTTATGGGTGGTTTAACAAAACATGTACCGATTACTAAAACCTCTTTTTTATTAGGTACACTTTCTCTTTGTGGTATTCCGCCTCTTGCTTGTTTTTGGTCAAAAGATGAAATTCTTAATGATAGTTGGTTGTATTCGCCAATTTTCGCAATAATAGCTTGGGCTACCGCAGGATTAACCGCATTTTATATGTTTCGCATCTATTTACTTACGTTTGAAGGTCATTTAAATGTTCATTTTCAAAATTATAGTGGCAATCAAAATACTTCTTTCTATTCCATATCTCTATGGGGTAAGGGGTCTTCAAAAGGAATTAACAAGAATTTTAGTTTATTAAGAATGAATAATAATGAAAGTTCTTCTTTTTTTT